ACCGAATCAACTTCTAATTTTCATTTAAATCCTTGTTTATTGCCAAACCAAGAAGAAGTAAAAATAGATTTCAAAAAAGAAATAGAATTTTTCCAAAAATTTTTAAAGACCGTTCAATACCATGCTAATCTCAATAAAATTACAAAAGAATCTATTGGAATAAAAGAAATCAGTAAAAAACTTCCCCGGCGGTCATATGAATTAATCACCGAATTGGAACAAAAATCAGGAAAATACCAACAGAAGCGGTCGGTTGAGCATCAAGTTCGCTCAAGAAAAGCCAAACGTGTAGTGATTTTCACTGTTATTAAGGAAAACACTGATACTAATAGTAATAAAGATACTAAAAAAAATAAAGCTACTAATCCCGAAGATCTAAGAAACCAAGTAGCTTTGATACGGTATTCCCAACAATCCGATTTTCGCCGGGGAATAATTAAAGGTTCTATCCGCGCTCAAAGACGTAAAATTAGTATGTTGGAACCATTTCAAGCAAATGTACATTCTCCTCTTTTTTTGGATAGAATAAAAAAATCACCTCGGTTTTCATTTAATAGATCCGGACTTATTAAAATAATTTTTCCAAGTTGGATACACAATCGAATTGACTTCAAAATTTTAGAAAATAAGGATGAAGAAACAAAAAAAGAACATAAAAAAGAAACGGATAAAAAAGAAGAGAACAGACGACAAGAGCAAACTCGGTTAGGTATGGCTGCAGTATGGGATACCATTCCACTTGCACAAGTAATAAGAGGTTTGATTCTAATAACTCAATCGAATTTTAGAAAATATATTCTATTGCCTTCATTGATAATAGCAAAAAACATTGGCCGTATAATTTTATTGCAAATTCCTGAATGGTTTGAGGATCTACAAGAATGGAATAGAGAACTGCATATTAAATGTACATATAATGGTGTTCAATTATCGGAAACTGAATTTCCGAAAAATTGGTTAAGAGATGGTATTCAGATAAAAATCCTATTTCCTTTCTACCTGAAACCTTGGCACAGATCTAAACGACGACCCTATCGTAGAAATCTAACACAAAACAAAAAAGAAAAAAATGATTTTTGTTTTTTAACAGTTTCGGGAATGCAAACAGATGTTCCTTTTGGTTCTCCTCAACAACGATCTTCCTTTTTTAAACCTATTTTTAAGGAATTGGAAACAAAGATTAGAAAATCTAAAAATATCTATTTCTTAGTTCGAAAAACTTTAAGCGGAAAGATGAAATTAGTTTCAAAACAAATAAAAATTTGGGTTATACAAAATTTATTTATTAGAAAAAAAAAAATCAAAGTATTTTCAAAATTAAATCCAATCTTATTCTTTAGCGTAAGCGAGGTCTATAAATCGAATCAAACGAAAAACAACAAAGATTCTACAAGCATCCCTGAGATAATTTCTGAATCATTGATTAGTCAAATTCAATCTTCAAACCGGACAATGACAGAAAATAAAAGCAAGGATCTGACTGCTAGGGCAATCACAATCTGGAATCAAATAGAAAGAATGACAAAAGAAAAAAAAAAACACACAAAAATATATATTAGTGCTAACAAAAAAATTTATAAAGATAAAAATTTAGAATCTTCAAATCTTTTTTTGGAAATAATAAAACGGAGAAATGTTCGATTAATCTCGAAAATATATTTATTTCTAAATCTTTTTTTTGAAAGAATATACACAAATCCTGTTTTGTCTATCATTAATCTTTCCAAAGCCATTAGACAACTTTTTCTCGACTCAATAAACAAATTTAAATTTATCAAGAAATTCATAAATATTAATGAAACAGATCAAGAAAGAGTTAATAAAAAAAACGAAAATCCAATTCACTTTATTTCAATTATTTCAACTATACAAAAGTCAATTAATACTATTAAAAATCAAACAAATTCACAAAAATGTTGCTACTTATCCTACTTGTCACAAGCATATGTATTTTACAACTTATCGAAAATTCAAGGTAATTTTTTGGATAAATTTAAATATGTTTTTAAATATCACAATTACGGAATTCCTTTTTTTGTTAAGACTAATGAAGAGATAATTCATTTGGAATTAAATCATGAAAAACGCTTCAATTATGGAACAAATCGCTGGAAAAACTGGTTAAAGAAATTAAAACGATATCATCAATACAATTTATCTAAGATTCGATGGTTTGGATTATTATCCAAAGGGTTGAGAAATTTTATTTCTCAACACCCTATGGCTCAAAATTGCAAAAGGGGTTCATATGAAAAAGATGGATTAATCTCGTTCAAAAAACAAAATGCTGTTGAGGCCGATTTCTTAGGGAATCAAAAAGATAATTTAAAAAAAAATTCTCGATATGATCTTTTATCATATCAATCTATTAATTCTAAAAATGAAAATCAAAGGGACTCACTCATTTATGGATCACCTTTTGAAACACAAGTAAATAGAAAACAAGATAGTTATTCCAACTTAAACACGCATAAATACAACTTTTTTGATATATGGGGAAGGAGTCCTATTACTAATTATATAGGAAAGAGCGATATAAAATATATGGAAAAAAACCCCGACAGAAAATATTTTGATTGGAAAACTCTCCATTTTGATCTTAGACAAAAGATCATTATTGAGTACTGGATCAAGGTCGATACTAAGAGTAATCAAAATACTAAGATTAAGACTAACAATTATCAAATAACTAATAAAATTGTTACAAAAACCCTTTTTTATCTCGCGTTTCCGAAAAAACCTAAAATCAAGGTACCAAAAAAAAAAAAAACTTTTTTAGATTGGACGGGAATAAATGAAGAAATACGAAAGTGTCCCATCTCAACCCTAGACTTTTGTTTCTTCCCAGAAATTTTGAGACTTTCTAATCTATATAAAATGAAACCCTGGGTTATACCAAGTAAAGTATTTCTTTTACGAAGGAAGCTAAATGAAAATGTTCGTCGGGAAAATAAAAACATCGTTGACAACAAAAAAGTTGAATGTGTTATACCGTCTAAAAAAAAAAATCTAAATCAAAAAGAAAAAGAAATTCCGAAAGAAAAAGAAATTCCGTCAAACCAAATTGAAAGAGATCTTAGATCAGATGTACAAAAACGGGTGAATCTTGAATCCCACTCCTCAACAAATCATCAAAAAGATATTGAAAAACATTATGGAGGATCGAAGGTAAAGGGGGGTAAAAACAAAAAAAAATACAAAAGCAAGACAGAAGCAGAACTCGATTTATTGTTGAAACGTTCTTTACTTTTTCAATTGAGGTGGGATAATACCTTGAATCAACGAATGATGAATAATATCAAAATATATTGTCTACTGCTTAGACTGTTAAATCCGAGAAAAATTGTTATATCTTCGATTCAGCGAAGAGAAATGACCTTGGATATACTGATAATTCAGAAGAATTTCTGTGTTGTAGAATTGATCAAAAGAGGGGTATTAATTATCGAACCCGCCCGTCTGTCTGTAAAAAATGATAGATATTTTATTCTGTATCAAACTTTATCTATTTCATTAGTTCATAAAAATAAGCACAAAAATAATCAAAGATACATAGAACAAGCAGATAGTGATAATACATTTTTTGATTTACTTGCTCCTGAAACTATTTTACCTCATAAATATCGTAGAGAGTTTAGAATGAAAATTAGTTTCAATTCTAAAAATAAGAATAAAAATCTAGGATTTTGCATCGCGAACAACCGTAGTCAATTTGTTGACAAACATAAGCATCTTGATAAAGAGAAGAATGAATTAATTAAAGTCAAATTTTTGACTTGCTCTAATTATCGATTAGAGGATTTAGCTTGTATGAATCGCTATTGGTTTGATACAAATAATGGCAGCCGTTTCAGTATGTTAAGAATATATATGTATTCCGGGTTGAAACGTTGTTGGTAGCACCTTTTTCCTATATATATTATATCCTATCCCTATTGCACAAAGAAATTCAAGTTGTTGTATATACCACAGTAAAATTACTAACATTCTTCTTACTCATCAGTTAAATCCATATCGTTAAAAAAATTGGAAGAGGGAAAATCTTTTATGATTAAAAATGTATTGATTTCGATTAGCTCTAAAGAAAAAAATAGAGGGTCTGTTGAATTCCAAATATTAAGTTTTACAAATAAGATACGAAGGCTTACTTCACACTTAGAATTGCATAAAAAAGATTTTTTATCTCAGAGAGGGTTGCGAAAAATTTTAGGAAAACGTCAACGGTTGTTGGCTTATTTGTCAAAAAAAAATAGAGCACATTATAAAGAATTAATTGGTCAATTGAATATTCGAGAGACAAAAATTCATTAATTGAAAAATTCATGTTGTTTTAAGTGCTTATGTTTTTTATTCTTTAATTTTTTATTTTCAATTTTTATTAATTTCTTTTGACTTTCAGCAATTCATGGAAGAATGAATCAAAAAAAACTTATGACTGGGCCAGATACAAGAAAAGACCTTATGATAGTAAATATGGGTCCTCACCACCCATCAATGCATGGTGTTCTTAGGTTCATCGTTACTCTAGACGGCGAAAATGTTGTTGACTGTGAGCCGATATTGGGTTATTTACATAGAGGGATGGAGAAAATTGCGGAAAATCGAACAATTTTACAATATTTACCTTATGTCACACGCTGGGATTATTTAGCGACTATGTTCACAGAAGCAATAACGGTAAATGGTCCCGAACAGTTAGGAAATATTCAAGTACCTAAAAGAGCTAGTTATATCCGAGTCATTATGTTGGAGTTAAGTCGTCTAGCTTCACATTTGTTATGGCTCGGGCCCTTTATGGCAGATATTGGCGCACAAACCCCTTTCTTCTATATTTTTCGAGAAAGAGAATTGATTTATGATTTATTCGAGGCTGCTACAGGTATGCGAATGATGCATAATTATTTTCGTATCGGAGGAGTAGCTGCTGATTTACCTTATGGCTGGATAGATAAATGTTTGGATTTTTGTGAGTTTTTTTTAACAGGGGTTACTGAGTACAAAAGACTTATTACACGTAATCCCATTTTTTTAGAACGAGTTGAGGGTGTAGGTATTATTCGTGGAAAAGAAGCATTAAATTGGGGTTTATCAGGACCAATGTTACGAGCTTCCGGAATAAAATGGGATCTTCGTAAAGTTGATCGTTATGAATGTTACGACGAATTAGATTGGGAGGTTCAATGGCAAAAAGAAGGGGATTCATTAGCTCGTTATTTAGTACGAATCGGAGAAATGACAGAATCCGTAAAAATTATACAACAGGTTCTGGAAGGACTTCCAGGGGGACCCTGTGAGAATTTAGAAATCCGGCGCTTTGATAGAGTAAAAGATACCGACTGGAATGGTTTTGAATATCGATTTATTAGTAAAAAACCCTCTCCAACCTTTGAATTGTCGAAACAAGAACTTTATGTGAGAGTTGAAGCCCCAAAAGGCGAATTAGGAATTTTTCTAATAGGAGATCGGAGTGTTTTTCCTTGGAGATGTAAAATACGCCCGCCGGGTTTTATCAATTTGCAAATTCTTCCTCGGTTAGTTAAAAGAATGAAATTGGCTGATATTATGACGATACTAGGGAGCATAGATATCATTATGGGAGAAATTGATCGTTAAAATGATAATGGATACAACAGAAATACAAGCTATCAACTCTTTTTACAGATTCGACTCCTTACTCTATTTTAAAGGGGTATATAGAATCATATGGCCGCTTGTCCCTATTTTTACTCTTATATTAGGAATCATAACAGGTGTACTAGTAATTGTTTGGTTGGAAAGAGAAATATCCGCAGGTATACAACAACGTATTGGACCTGAATATGCGGGCCCCTTAGGAATTCTTCAAGCTATAGCAGATGGTACAAAACTGCTTTTCAAAGAGAACCTTCTTCCATCTAGAGGGGATACTCACTTATTCAGTATCGGACCATCCATCGCAGTTGTAGCAGTTTTACTAAGTTATTCAGTAATTCCTTTTGGCTACCACCTTGTTCTAGCCAATCTTAGTATTGGTGTTTTTCTATGGATGGCTATTTCAAGCATTGTTCCCATTGGACTTCTTATGTCGGGATATGGATCAAATAATAAATATTCCTTTTTAGGTGGTCTACGAGCCGCTGCTCAATCAATTAGTTATGAAATACCATTAACTTTGTGTGTACTATCAATATCTCTACGTGCGATTCGGTGAAATAAAGAATTTCACCTACTCTTTCTTTTGAATTCTAATAAGAATAAGAAAGTCAAGTTAAATAGGTTGATTTTCTATTTTTTCTTTGATCATTCGGGTTGATGAATCAAAGCCAATAGTTATATGGGTGAAAGAAAACGACTTTTAATTTTGCAGTAAAGGATTGATTCTCATTTCCTATGTACAAGGATTAAGTAAAAGGAAACATAAGTAGTAGAGACTGTTTACCCCAAGACCTTACCCCAGGATTGGTTGTTTATTCATCACTTCTTGAAGCGGGTTTAAAAGATCGATTCTCTGTAGTTTTTTTCTATTAGCATAAGTATATAAGTATATAAAAAAAATTAAGGTTGAACAAAATTAAGTGAATGGATAGGAAGACTAAGATACACAAAGGATTAGTAATGAGAATTCTCTAAGTTATGCGCGAGAACATTTCTATACATAAAAGGAATTTGAATTGGGACTTTTAGTTGGTAGAAATGATCAAGAAGTACTACCCACGATTCCGATTCAGAGTATGCTCCTATCCGTCGATTAAAAAAATAACTATTACGAACGAAGTAATCTTTTACTTTTTGTAAAATCCCCTTCTCTGAGAAAAAGACAAGATAAATTCCGAAGCATTTTAATATTAAATTAAATAATAAAAAAATATAGCAAACAGAATTCCGTTGATTTAATTCGGGACCTTAGGAGAAGTTTTAACTCTATCCTACAAAAAAATAATAATGAAATGTCCTTATATTTAGCTGTGATCTTTGAGGAGCCGTATGAGGTAAAAATCTCATGTACGGTTTTGGAATAGCGATGAAAACGGTGTAGTTCTGATCGACTATAATTATCTAATAGTTCAAGTACAGTTGATATAGTTGAAGCGCAGGCAAAATATGGTTTTTGGGGATGGAATCTGTGGCGTCAACCTATAGGATTTATCATTTTTTTAATTTCTGCTCTAGCCGAGTGCGAGAGATTACCTTTTGATTTACCAGAAGCAGAAGAAGAGTTAGTAGCCGGTTATCAAACCGAATATTCCGGCATCAAATTTGGTTTATTTTACCTTGCTTCTTATCTGAATCTACTAGTTTCTTCATTCTTTGTAACAGTTATTTACTTCGGAGGTTGGAATCTTTCGATTCCCTATCTATTTGTTCCTGACATTTTTTTCATAAATAAACCGGGGAAAGTCTTTAGAACTATAATCAGTATCTTTATTACATTAGGTAAAACTTACTTATTCTTGTTCATTTTTATTGCCACAAGATGGACTTTACCAAGGCTCAGAATGGACCAACTATTAAATCTTGGTTGGAAATTTCTTTTACCTATTTCTCTAGGTAATCTACTATTAACAACCTCGTTTCACCTTCTTTCACTCTAAGGTATAAGGTATTAGAATAGTTTCTTATTCATGACTTGTCTCAAGCAAGAGAAAGAAATAAGTATTTTGAATTTATACATATTCACAATATGTTCCCTATGTTAACTGAGTTGATGAATTATGGTGAACAAACAATACGAGCGGCTCGGTATGTAGGTCAAGGTTTCACAATTACTCTGTCTCATGTGAATCGTTTACCGATAACTATTCAATACCCTTATGAAAAACTGATCACATCGGAACGTTTCCGGGGTCGCATCCACTTTGAATTTGATAAATGCATCGCTTGTGAAGTATGTGTTCGTGTATGTCCTATTGATCTACCTGTTGTAGATTGGAAATTGGAAAGTAATATTCGAAAGAAACGATTATTAAATTACAGTATTGATTTTGGAATCTGCATTTTTTGTGGTAATTGTGTCGAGTATTGTCCGACAAATTGTTTATCAATGACTGAAGAATATGAACTTTCAACCTATGATCGTCATGAATTGAATCATAATCAAATTGCTTTAGGTCGGTTACCGATATCAGTAATTGACGATTACACAATTCGAACAATTTCAAATTCACCTCCAATAAAAAATGTATAAACCTTCTGAAAAAATAAGAAAAAAGGGAAAAAGGTTTTGTTTGATCAATCAAGATATTGGCTAAAATCTTTATTTCAAATGATTTGAAAATATATATTTTCAAATTCTTTTTTTTTTTTAGAGGTCTAATTATCTAATTACAATGCCCCAAGAACACTATCTACATCAAGACCCATTCAACTTTTATTGCATTGAGTTTTAATTTTATTTAATTTTAATTAAGTTAAGAAGTATCATAAATCTAAAACAAATAGAGTCTATTCTTTTTTATTTTTCCTGGTCAGGTCAATCAAGTCATGAAATACTTTGATTTCTATCTTTTTAAATTAAATGGATTTACTTGAACCAATACCGGATTTTATTTTAGTCTTTCTGGGATCAAGTCTGATCTTAGGGGGTTTAGGGGTCGTATTACTTCCTAATCCAATTTTTTCTGCTTTTTCCTTGGGATTGGTTCTGGTTTGTATATCCTTAGTTTATATTCTACTGAGTTCTTACTTTGTAGCTGCTGCACAACTACTGATTTACGTCGGGGCTATAAATATTTTAATCATTTTTGCTGTGATGTTCGTGAACGGTTCAGAATATTCTAACTATTTTAATCCTTGGACAGTTGGGGATGGAATTACTTTGATGATTTCTACAAGTCTTTTTATTTCACTAATTACTACTATTCTAGATACGTCATGGTACGGGATTATTTGGCCTACAAGATCAAACCAGATTGTGGAACAAGATTTGATAATTAATAGTCAACAAATTGGAATTCATTTATCAAGAGATTTTTTTCTTCCATTTGAACTTATTTCAATAATTCTTTTAGTTGCTTTAATAGGCGCAATTGCTGTAGCTCGTCAATAACAATAATAAATCATCAATGAAAAAATTTACTATTTGTTATATGTGATTCAATCGAATCGGTTGAATTCTTATTTCGATTAAAAATCATTAGATTTAAAAGGAGTTGTTTAACAATGCTAGAACATGTACTTGTTTTGAGTGCCTATTTATTTTGTATAGGCATCTATGGATTGATCACAAGTCGAAATATGGTTAGGGCCCTTATATGTCTTGAACTTATATTGAATGCAGTTAATATGAATTTCGTAACATTTTCTGATTTTTTTGATAATCGTCAATTAAAGGGAGAAATCTTATCGATTTTTGTTATAGCTATTGCAGCCGCTGAAGCAGCTATTGGACCGGCTATTGTTTCAGCAATTTATCGTAATCGAAAATCAACTCGTATTAACGAATCGAATTTGTTGGGTAAGTAGTATTTATTATATCTTGTATTAACGAATTGAATTTGTTGAGTAGGAGTATTCATTATATAAATTTGAATATTTAAAATAGTCAATATTATATTAATAAATAAATAACTAAAAAAAGAAAGAAATTAAAATTCATATAGTTGCTACATTAAGGTATGATCTTGGTTAAAAAAATAGACTAAATCAAAGTATTTTGGTCTTGTCTACTAAAGCAATCCAGAAATAGATTGATTAGAAAAATTCTGATAACTTGTTGATTCGTCTGGTATCTAAATATATGCTTTGTTTCTAAGATTACTAGATCGAAGTCTTATAACGTTCAAAAATGTATAGATCCAATGTCACATTCAGTAAAGATTTATGATACATGTATAGGATGTACTCAATGTGTCCGAGCTTGCCCAACCGATGTATTAGAAATGATACCTTGGGACGGATGTAAAGCAAAACAAATCGCTTCTGCTCCAAGAACAGAAGACTGCGTTGGTTGTAAAAGATGCGAATCTGCCTGTCCAACAGATTTCTTAAGTGTTCGGGTTTATTTATGGCATGAAACAACCCGCAGTATGGGGCTAACTTATTAATACGTTCTAGAAAACTCGATTTGAACCCATAACCCATTTTTTTTTTTATTTTACCGACAAAATTTGTGCTCATAATATTCTTATGAGCACGGGTTTTTCTGGTCCAAGTATATCTTGTCTTTACCACGAATTTTTTTCCTTGGTTAACGTTAATTGTAATTTTTCCAATATCTGTGGGTTCCTTAATTTTATTTTTTCCGCATAGGGGAAATAGGATCATTCGTTGGTATACTATTTGTATATGCATCTTAGAATTCCTTTTAATCGCCTATACATTTTGTTATCATTTCCAACCAGATGATCCATTAATACAACTAGTGGAGGATTATAAATGGGTCAGTTTTTTTAATTTCCATTGGAGATTAGGAATAGATGGACTTTCTATAGGACCCGTTTTACTAACAGGATTCATCACCACTTTAGCTACTTTATCGGCTTGGCCGGTTACTAGGGATTCTCGATTATTTCATTTCCTGATATTAGCAATGTACAGCGGGCAAATAGGATCATTTTCTTCCCAAGACCTTTTACTTTTTTTCATCATGTGGGAGTTAGAATTAATTCCCGTTTATCTACTTCTATCCATGTGGGGAGGAAAGAAACGTCTGTATTCGGCTACAAAATTTATTTTGTACACAGCTGGGGGCTCCGTTTTTCTATTAATGGGAGTTCTGTGTATCGGTTTATATGGTTCTAATGAGCCAACATTAAATTTTGAAACATTAGCCAATCAGTCGTATCCTGGGGCCTTAGAAATACTATTCTATATTGGTTTTTTTATTGCTTTTGCTGTCAAATCACCGATTATACCTTTACATACGTGGTTACCAGATACCCATGGAGAAGCACATTATAGTACTTGTATGCTCTTAGCTGGGATCTTATTAAAAATGGGAGCGTATGGGTTGATTCGTATCAATATGGAATTGTTTTCTCACGCCCATTATCTATTTTCCCCTTGGTTAGTAATAGTGGGTACAATCCAAATAATTTATGCGGCTTCAACATCTCTTGGCCAGGGTAATTTAAAAAAAAGAGTAGCGTATTCGTCTATATCTCATATGGGCTTTATAATTATAGGAATTGGTTCGATAAGTGATACAGGGCTTAATGGAGCTCTTTTACAAATAATATCTCATGGGTTTATTGGTGCTGCACTCTTTTTCTTGTCAGGGACGGCTTACGATAGAATACGTCTTGTTTATCTTGACGAAATGGGCGCAATAGCTATCCCAATGCCAAAAGTATTCACGATGTTCAGTAGCTTTTCGATGGCTTCGCTTGCATTGCCGGGTATGAGTGGCTTTGTTGCCGAATTGGTAGTTTTTTTTGGAATAATTATTAGCCAAAAATATTTTTTCCTGCCAAAAATGCTAATTACTTTTCTAATGGCAATTGGAATCATATTAACTCCTATTTATTCATTATCTCTATCACGACAAATGTTCTATGGATATAAGCTTTTTAATGCTCAAAACTCTTCTTTTTTTGATTCTGGACCACGAGAGTTATTTCTTTCAATTTCTCTCTTTTTACCCGTCCTAACTATTGGTATGTACCCGGATTTCATTTTTTCATTGTCGGTTGACAAGGTAGAAATTATTCTATCTAATTTTTTTCTAAACGGTTTTCATAACTAAAAAATTCTATGATTTAAAAATCATTTATAAGTCAGTTTTTAGTAAAGAGAATTGAAACCCACACTGATACGAACCATATGAATCGATACAATAGTGTATCGATTCATATGGTTCGTATCGGTTCACACAAAAATTTTTATATGCACCATACTCTGTTGTAGTCGTAAGATACGTTCGTGAATTTAATTCTATGTTAAAGTAAAGGAACCATAACTATGCAACCCTACTCCAAATAGATTGACCCCAAAATAACATATCCAAATTATAAGAAAGCCTATAGACGCTACAATTGCCGAATTTTCGTCTTGTAAGTTTCGATTTGTTCGAGTATGTAAATAAATCGCGAATATGATCCAAGTAATAAATGCCCATGTTTCTTTTGGGTCCCAATTCCAATATGATCCCCATGCTTCATTAGCCCATACTGCTCCCGAAAGAATACCTACGGTTAAAAATAGAAACCCTAAACTAATAACCCGATAACTCCAATAATCCAATTCTTCAATCAATTGGGATCTGTAATAATTCTTGGCGAAAAAAAAAGAATCCTTTTGTATTTTTAAAAGATTCTTTTTTTCACCGATGTATTCAATTTTACCAAGGGTAAATGAATCGTGTAATAAAGAATGACTTTCACAAAAAAGACAAAAAATTTTTATGCTTTTTCGAAATGTGATCACTAGAAGTGCTGCTGATAATAATGATCCACATAAAAGGGACGCATAACCCAATATCATCATCGTTACGTGCATTATTAACCATTCGGATTGAAGAGCAGGTACTAATATCGAAGATTCGTGTATTTCGGTTAAAAGCCCTGACATCGAAAAGCCTTGAGTAAAAACAGCACTTGAACTCGTTATTATGTTTAAAAGATTGTTCTTTTTTTTGAAATAGAGAACTATATGAACAAGGGAAAAACTCCATGATAGGAAGATTAGTGATTCATATAAATCACTTAGTGGAAAATGACTCGAATAAATCCAACGCGTAACCAATAATCCTGTTATAGAGAAAAAACTAACTAGCAGGCCATTTTCGGATAAATGAGATAATTGTAACACTTCATCTACAAAAAAAAAGGTTGTTAAACGAATTAGAATTACGATTGAAAAAATTGAAAAGGAAATATGCGTTAATATATGTTCTAAGCTTGAAAATATCATACAATATTTTTAAAAGTGCGTTGCCTAAATGCAACTCAAGAGTTGAATTTATTATAGAATCTTTTTATTCTTTTTAAAAGTTAAAAGATGACATGCCGCTACTCGGACTCGAACCGAGATGCTCTAGCACTGCTTCCTAAGAGCAGCGTGTCTACCAATTTCACCATAGCGGCTGGTGTTCAACTTATACTTATAATAGCTAATCAACAAAGAATCATCGAGAATTTAGCAGTCTATTAAGAGTAAAATTTTTAGTTTCTTTTAGGGATTTATACGTTCGTTAGTTTAGGGACTTAAGGGTTTTCATGGGTTTTCGACTACTCTAGAATTGTATTGTAACTAGATAATTCGACCCTAAAATCTCAAGCAAGAGTCAATTAAGGGATAGAACTAAAAAAGGTTTTGTTTTACTTTTTAAATTTTAATGAACCTTTTCTCTTTCTTTTTTTTAATTCCAGGAATCAAACGGAACAAAATAATTTTTTTAGGTTAGCAATGAAGAAAAAACAGAAAAAGAAGACATCCAAACTAGATACATTGTTCCTATTAAAAGTTCTTACGAAATTTTTGATTTAATTGAGTTGATAGTAGGAGATATATGAGTAATTTCTATATTAATTCTTATAAATCTAACAAAAAATGTGTTGATGGGGAAACTAAGCTTTCCCGTCTGGGAAATTAAAAAATTCATGCAAAAAGTCTTTTCTTGTGTTCATTCGTTTGTCAGCAACAAATACTTTTTTCATAAAAAAAGTATTTGTATTTACTAAATTCAGTAAAAGTAAAAAGGGTTGCTTTTTTTTTACTGAATTTAGTAAATAATCTAAAAGTAACGACTAGAAAATAAAAGCTAAAAGAGTAAGTTGAGTTTCATTTAATATTTCCTATAACATTTTAAATTTCCATTCTCTAGTAAGTTGAGTCAATAAAGAATAAATGAGTCAATTTTTGAATGCATTCAGACTATTCCAACTTTATTACTTATTTGTTTTTGTTTGCTGCACAAAAAAACTTTTTGAATTTCCAGTCAAAAGAGATTTACCTAATGAAAAAGCTTTTAAAGCGGTCCAATACCCCTTCTTTTTCCAAATATTTTTACGAATATGCTTTTTTGATGTAGAAATACGCTTTTTTGGAACTGCCATTAAAAAAAAAACTCCTTATTGCTCTAATTGGATGTGAAAGACATGTATTGTTCAAAAGAAGTTCTTCCTTCCTATTATATTCATATATTCATTCGATTTTTTTGCTAATGAATATTATCTTTGGAAAAAATAACATAGAAGAAATATATAAGGTTTGGTTTTTTTAACTTTTTCTATTTCCTAGAATCGACTTAAAACGGTTTTTATTAATCCGTATGCTTATTTGCAACTCTTTCTTATTAAACCCTAATATCCATTAAATTAACTAGTAGATAAATAAAATTAGTTGAACTGAAATCTCTTAAACAAAAAGAATAAAATCTTGCATTTTTTATTTTTAGTTCTGTTTATTTTCAATGTTGTACATTGAATTTAGATGTGATAAAATACAGAAATAAGAATAAGATCCAAAATTTTGCTTATTTAAATGAAAAAATGCATTTTCTTTTCTATTACCGTAACTGTTCAACTTCGTACACCGTACAAGAGAGTACGTTACATTTTCAAAAAATAGGAATTACTCTGTTTCATAAGATTTGACCTATTGTAATTTCTTGAGTTAAATATTTGAAGTATTTATAAGAAAAAAAAAGAAATAAAAATAATAAGAAAAATGATTGCTTTCACTAGTTTTCCTTAGTACATATCTTCCCTTTTAGTTATTCCCCTCAAAGAGGTAAGATCTGGTAAATGGGAAACAAGAAAAATCAATTAGGAAACTAAGAATTACAAAAAACTTTTTATGCAACAGACATATCAATATGGGTGGATTTTACCTTTTATTCCACTTCCAGTTCCTATATTCCTAGGGTTGGGTCTTCTTCTTTTTCCAACAACAACAATCAGACTTCGCCGTATGTGGTCTTTTCAGAGTGTTTTATTGTTAAGTATAATCTTGGTTTTTTCAACCAATCTGTCTATTCAGCAAATAAATAGCAATTCTATTTATCAATATGTATGGTCTTGGCTCATTACTAACGATTTTTCTTTAGAATTGGGTTATTTGCTAGACCCACTTACTTCTATT